GATGGTCCAAGACCATACATATTGATAGATAGAACTGCTATTTATTTGTTGAATAGACAGATCGGCTGAAAAAATCATAACTATACTTAACAATAAAACACTAGGAAAAGCCCACATACGACGAAGATTGTTTGTTGCTGTCGGAAAAAGGAGAAGTCCCATTCCTATTAACATAGGAACTGGAAGTGGAACGAAAGGTATGATCCATGTATATTGATATGTATCTTCCATAAAAAAAACCTCTTTTTCTTAATTAATGGTTTCCAATTCACCAGATCTTATCTCGGAGTCAATAAAAAAAATCAAGATATGCAAGAACTAAAATAGAATTTTAGATTCTTAATTATTCTGAGTCTTTCCCAAATACTTCAAATATTCAAATCAAGAAGTTACAATTGGTCAAATGATATGACTAAGTTACTAGTGAAAGGTGAATACTTAGTTATTAAGTAAGATATTTATGACGATACAGAAAATTAAAATCTCAATAATTATTACGATAATTTATATCCATAGAGCAAGGATAAAGAATTGCACCAAAAATAGTACTTAATTCTGATATGAATCAGAGGATCGACTAAGGTCAATAAGTTGACCCAATTAAATTAGTGAATTTATTCGGAATCATTAACTAGCTCATTGTGCAACTGATTGACTGCCTTCCATTCCAATAAAACACATTTATTTATAGGATATAGGAAACGCTGTGATATCTGTCATTTTTTTTTTAAGAGGGAATTATTAAAATGGCTTTTATCAAGTCATGTATTCTTTAACAGATTGACTACTAGTCTCATTCAAAGTTTAAAATTTAAATTAGGTGTATTCTCTCTTCGAGCTTGACCAATTAATAGAAAGAAAGATTAAAGTTTTTTTAGTAGTTTAATTAGGTAAAGGTTAGGTTCTTATATTTTTTGATGCATTTGATTACATGTATAAATGTAGCACGACGAAAATACACAAAGAAAAAAAAGCCTTTTCTTTTGGATTCTTTATTTTATAAACTTCAACCAATTCGATTTCTATAGCACCTATATATAGATTGGAATATGAAGATATAAAGGAACCAATCAGTACGAATTAATCGTTCGTCCGGATATTGTATGGAATAGAAATAAAAAAAATTGTTTTTTTTTATCACATATCTTATTGATTTTTTATGAAGGGAGTATCATTTAGAGAATAAATATATAGATAATGAATAGTAAAGAAGGATTAGTTTTGAACAATAGATGTCTTTCACATCCAACTATAGCAATGAGTAATCTCGTAATTTTTGAATGGCAGTTCCAAAAAAACGTACTTCTATGTCAAAAAAGCGTATTCGTAAAAATTTTTGGAAAAGGAAGGGATATAGGGCAGCGTTAAAAGCCTTCTCATTAGCAAAATCTCTTTCTACCGGGAATTCAAAAAGTTTTTTTGTGCCGACAAATACAAATAACTAACAAAACATTAGAATAATCTGAATTGGACTGACTCGAAAAATGGGTTAATTTAATTTATAATTATATTATTTCATTTATATATTTTATATATATATATATATTATAATATTTTATATATATATATATATATATTATAAATTATATATATATAAATAAAAAATTATAATATAAAACGAATAATAAGAATTTCCATTCCCTAATATTTTTAACTGATCAATATGAAACGGAATTCTCTTCGCCCTTATGGTATGTAAAATAAGGATTCTTCTGTCTACTGAATTCTAAAAATGGCACTTTTTTTTTTTCAAAAAAAAAAGATACAAAGTTTAACTTTTTTTTAGTATGTTTTATCATTTCCGGGATGGGGATTCTTATTTTCCCCATCAACCCATTTGTTACAATAATTGTTACAATAATAATTTTTTTCTATATCTATAGAAGAGCAGATATAAGATCTTTAGTCAAAATCAACGTCCTTGAAACTAATTGATTAAGTTTAAAACTTATCTCGGTTTTCAACCCAATCGATAAAAGCCCTTTTCTGGGGATATTATGTACAAAGAATGTGTCAGTTTGGAGTAATCAAAAAAAGATCCTATGTTTGGACTAGAAAATTGATCAATATATATATCTTTATAATTCCATATTCTTTTTAATTCTTTTTATTTAGTTATTTATAAAGAATTTTTTTAAGTACGGTACAATTCCGATAGAGATCTAAACTTTTTTGTTCTATGATATGGATATGTCCAGCTCAATACCTAATAGGTTTGTTAAATCCTAACACAAATTATCTATACAACAAAAATCCTAACATTGGACACAAAGCTATGCAAATATTTACAGAAATTCTTTGGATGTCACACTGAAATTGTGATCTATAAAAATCCTATTTTTTTTTTTTATTGATAAAAGATAAAATACATTTTTTTCGATTCATGAAATCAGATAAATAAGAGAGATGAATCATTAAAAAATTAAAAAAAAAAAGAAACGAGAAAGGGGCGTTTTGTTTTGAGTTCTATCCCTGACAGAACTATCTAGTTACAACAATT